CAGACTGACTTACTAATAGGATACCCTGATACGTTACAGAATTTTGCTTTAACCAATGATCCAATCAGAGGAAAAATTGGGACTATTGTATCGAATCTCTTAATAGCAGTATCGATCATAAATGAATTCTCTAGCATTTGACTCCTTATCACCCAAGGCGTTAGTCGTACACCTGAAAGATAGCCCAGAAAATAGAAAGAATGATTGGATAATTCATTTATATGGATCCTACCCGGTTGAGACCATAAGTGAAAATGACATTGCCAGAAATTGACAAGGTAATATTTCCATTTCTTCATCAGTAAATTAGTACACCTTGAAGCCATAATGGATTTTCCTTGATACCTAACATAATGCATCAAAGGTTCCTTGAAGAACCAGAGGGGCAGGGTCCTTTGAGAATCATTATGAGGCGTCACTACAAGATGTTTTATTTTTCCATAAAAATGTGTTCTCTCAAGAAAGGCTAGAGAAGATATTGACCGTAAATGAGAGGATTGTTTACGAAGGAAAACTAATACGGATTCGCATTCATATACATGAGAATTATACAAGAACAAGAATAATCTTTGATTTTCCTTTGAAAAAGATTTATTTGAAGTAATAAGGCTATTCCAATTATGATGCTCGTGTAGAAAACATCTCAATAAATGCAAAGAAGGAGCATCTCGTATCCGAGTGCGAAGAGTTTGAAGCAAGATTTCCAGATGGATTGGGTAGGGTATTAGTATATCTGAAACATAACATAAATGTGATAATTTGTCCTCTAAAAAGGGAAATATTGAATGAATAGATCGTAAATTCTGATATTTTGCTATTCTTTCTCTTTCTAGGGAAGATACTAATCGCACCGAGAATGGAATTTCCATAATTCCTGCAAAACCCTCTGGTATCGTTTGAGAATAAAAACTCCTGTTGGGCCCAACGAGCCTAGAATCATTAACCGAAATGGTCAAATGATTCTGTTGATGCAGTCGAGTAATTAAGCGTTTCACAATTAGTGAACTAGATTTATTGTCATTGTCATAACCTAAATTTTCCGTGGGTTCATAAAAAATCGAACTATTTAAACCATGATCATGAGCAAGTGCATAGATATACTCCCGAAAAAGAAGTGGATATAAGAAGCGCTGTTTCCGGTATCTATCTATTTCTAAATAGCCTTGCAATTCGTATTGCAATTTATCCATTTGTTTGCAATGAAACTTGCACCGCATGCGGGGGAGGATTTCTTGGGTTATTAAATAATAAATACATAGTGCGATATGGTCCTAACAAGGTATATCGTAAAAACTGATACCCTGGAGACAAGACGTCTAATCAACACATCCTCTCTTTTTCCATCCAACTCGTTCGTGTTTGGGTATAGTTAGAAGAGATTGTGTATTAGAAATCCTTTATTTTTGCAACCCGATCGCTCTTCTGACTTTGGAATGAGTTAATTTGATTTATCAGTACACCGTTTCTTATACACATTCGGTTACACTCCAGTAACTAATGGAGAACAGTGAATAGTTAGGATTTTTTTTAAGGAATCAATGATCCACTCGCAGGAGAGCCCTTTCCCGCATCAGGCACTAATATATTTTTAACGTCTAATTAGATCGGGTATTCGTTCGAATTAAGATAAGAACGGAAACTCGTTGCTTTTGGTTTTTCCTTCTAATTGGAGCCATATAGCTCTATCCATTTATTCACTTGACCCAACTGTGAATGAATTTGGAACCGTTCTAGCTAAGAATCAAAAGGACATTTTTTACCGATCTGATATGACCAGATAAGAATGAAGTATTCTCAGAGTTATCCATTGATACGACATGCTGTTTTTTCCATTCATTCCCTTTCAGGATCAGTCGTGGTCTTACAAACTCTACCGATGGTATGGACGAATCCGCTTCATCCAAATGTGTAAAAGATCATAGCCGCACTTAAAAGCCGAGTACTCTACCGTTGAGTTAGCAACCCAGATAAGGATCTAATTACGATCGGAATAAAAATCAAGAGATTTGATTAGTCAAGTCAAAACATTGAACTAACATAAGTATAAGAATAACAGCAAGTTTAGAAGAAACTATGATTATAAAAAATCTATACAATAAAGAAGAGCAGATTCACAGATAAGTATAGCTTTAGTAAATAAAAAAATACTTCCTGTGTCACAGACGATCCCTCAAACCAATCCTTTGAATGAAGTAAAAAACCAAACCTATGAAACCGCAAGAATAGATCGATTTATCTACGATCGAATTCTATTGTATTCTATTCGTTCGAGAGACCATTGTCAATACAAACGAAATATTGGGAAACCAAATAAAACAAAATACAATAAATAAACTAAATATAAATAGGATAAGGCCTTGTGTTAGATTGGCACTACAAGAAATGAAAATGAAGTGAAGTAAAGAAGAAGTAGGTAAAAAAGAATATCGTATTTATTCACTATCACTATAGGCCCCAAGATTGACCTCTTGTTTCTTGAGGGAGTCCCAAGGAAAACCATCTGATTAATGGTAATCCCATAATTTCATGGATTTCAGTTATTACATATAATCCTTTTTCTATCCCTCTCATATTCATATAAATATAAAAAGACAAAGAAATTCTTTGTCATTCTTTGTCCTTACATTATCTCAAACCATATAGGAAGAATAGTGAATAGGTATGAATATAGCAAGAGAGTGGCGGAGAAACAATTAAACAAAACTAGAACTAGCTACTATACCGGTACTGGCCATCTTTTGATTTCATTAATTTCATTTTGTTTGATTAACTCGAAGTTCCTTAAATACCTCTGCCTTTTTTGAAATATCATGAACAGTTCCCGTGGGTTGAGCTCCTTTTTCAAGGAAATATAGAATAGCAGGAACATTTAAATAAGTTTGATTCTTTATCGGGTCGTAAAAGCCTACTTTCCGAAGATCTCTTCCCTCTCTGCGGGATCTGACATCAATTGCAATGATTCGATAGGTGGCTCATTGGGATAGATGGATGGGCAATACCCCCCCCCCCCCCTGGAAACGTATAGGAAGTTTTCTCCTCATACGGCTCGAGAAAGAATGATTTCAATTTATGGAAATCTATAGCAAACGGATCCTTGAAATCATCAATTAAATTATGATTGGAGTCGTCTTTTTTCCTTCTTCCTTCCTATAAAAATAAAAAAAATATCATTCGTCCTCATAACTCAAGTTGGGTAATTCTCAAAGGACTAAAAAAGAAATCCTTAAAAAATCCTTAAATAAATATTTATTGAGCGGTCTATAACCCCTTTTTTGTCTCGTCTGGAATATATTTCCATTTCTTACTTATTATGATCCAATCCACTTGATTGAGACAATCATTGAAAATGGTGTTTTCTTGTTTTGGAATCACTTATCCTTGAATCATTAGGTTTAGACATTACTTCGGTGATCTTTAATCTTCCGGAACGGCAGCAACATACCTTTTGGCTATTTCTTTACGTCGAAGAATCATACGAATGATTCAATTCCATTAATTCCCCTGTGATACACTTCTTTATCATCGAAATAGTCTCATATCATCGAAATAGTCTCACCAATTACAGCAAACTTTTTTATTTAAAACTCGGTCCAATTTGACCTTTTCTATATCGAAGATATACTTACGTTACGAAGTCGTTCCAAATTATTGATTGGCACTAACCCTAGATCCTGCCTCTGATAATCATTTATTCTCGAGCTCCATCATGTACTATTTTATTTACATTACAACCCAACATCGTGGAGTAATGGTGAAACAGAACAAAATATGTCGAGCCAAGAGCATCCTCATTGAAGATGATGGATGTCAAAATCCACAGCCGATCATGTCATTCAAGTCGCACGTTGCCTTCTACCACATCGTTTCAAACGAAGTTTTACCATAACAAACATTCCTATAATTCGGAATCGGTACGGGATTGATTCAATATGGAATTAAATCATGAATAGTCATTGATTGATCTTTTTTTTATTCTATTTTTTGATATTCTCCATGGACGCATATGTATATCTAACAAGTATCCAGTTTGCCCCCTGATTCTAGCGTATGACTCATTTATTTCACCATTTGTAAGAAAGACGAATAAACAAGAAGTTAGTTAACAACCTGATCATTTGTGACGATCAGTCATGAATGAAATGAGCCAATTCTTGCTCGAACGACTAAGCTAAACTAAAGATCTTGAATTGGATTTCCAATACCGGAAAAGAATGAGTTAGTAACTGATTAAGCCATTCCAATGAACCGGAAAGGGCCAAAGTGGTCTGATGGTAAATCATAAATTAACTAATCTCAGACTTCATCGAGTATCAAGGATTCATTAAAAATGGTTTCATATAAAAAAATCTCGTACTTTGCCATCATTGTTATTGATGGAAAGTAGTTCTTCCGTAAAGACTCAATTTGATCTCTGAATCAATCAGCAAGTCTGTGCAATCACAACGAATAACTGTAATTACGGATATCTCCTAGACGTCAATTTGATCATTTTGATCATCATAATAACATTAAATTGAATTTTGCTTTTCCTTAAATCATTAACTGTCTAAACCAGATAAATGGGACGAGAAACAAAATCTAAAACTAATTTCATTTCTTTGTTCATGAGCATCAAACATAATAAGAAATATAGTAAAAGTAAAAAAATGAATAAAAAAAGACACAGTAAAGTAAATAAAATAAGATAAAGTGAACGTTCTCGATTCATTCTTTCATCTGATTGAGAAAATCAGAATCAAAGCGGCATGATCTTTCGGTATCCATCGGGTTATGTTATATATACAGCTGTTACCGTGGGTAATCGTGGATATTTTAAGGCATCACAGAAATTTCTGACCGAAACGAAAGACTGTTTGTTGTTTGTTCTTACTGAAATAGAACAATAACAATACAAAAGGGAGGCATGTTTATTTTCGGCATATTCTGCTTTTTTGCTTCCAGAGTCGTTCGATAAAGTCAAGTAAATTAAATCCACGATTCTGCCTACCAATTGATTTACAATTCCATTATTCATCAGTTCATTAGAACCAGATGCAAATTGGGTACAATACAATGCATCTATTCCTATTGAACTTGATTGTTTGTTGATAAAATCGGGAATAGCCACAGATATTGCAATTGATACCTTCCATTGCTGATCAGCACATATCTAAAAAACATTTCATCTGGATTATGAATCATGCATACCCGGTCAACCAAGAAAAGAATCTTCTTTTATTATAAGCTGTATAAGCTGCGTGCTATACCAGTACCAGACACGTATAAGTGCAAAACAAAATAGGTCCAGATCCGTTTTTTATTCCCATTTTGCATTTTAGTCCAGTCTTAGGAACTCGAATCCCGTTGATGGAATTGGTACCACGAACCCGAACCCCCATTAGAATCCAAATAAAATGAATTAGAAATTGGGATAATTATGAAATGAGATACGATTACCATATCTGCTTTACCATTAATTAAAAGTTAGAAGATAGAAGAGGTTTCTTTAACATTTCGACTCAGAATGGATCATGCAGGAATAAGAATTTCATGGATTTAAGCATAAAGTTTCTTTTGACTAACTAACTCCAATATGAACGGTACGGACCTAGACTGAATAATCCAATTTGGAATTAAATAAAAAAATATCTTCTCAATGGATCTATGTCATATCTTCTCAATGGATCTATGTCTATGCTCCCCCCACGCCTATACCACAATCATGGATTTTTCATACGTGTGTCAGTCATTGAAAGTGAATTCCGTGTGTAGGAAACAGAATAGAAAGGTAAAGTCTAATTCAGAAAAGAATCATTAACATTAAAAACCAAACTAGAAAGAAAGAATAGATTACGATTACATTGTATCCAACATGAACCTCCTAAATAGAAATTTAGATGATTAAAGAGAACAAATAATATTTGTTAAGTTAAGATGGAATTTATCTGGGACGGAAGGATTCGAACCTCCGAGTAACAGGACCAAAACCCGTTGCCTTACCGCTTGGCCACGCCCCATTTATGTTTCTATTCAAACACGAATATACATTAATATTGGTATCGGGTGTTCGTCAATTCCAGCCCAGTATCTATGGAAGAAAGAAGTTGTTGCTGAGATTCGACATGTGTAGATCCGGAATAAAACTAAATTCATTGATCATTACATATAATTAAATTAAGATAATTAAGATATTGTATGAAAGTATGATTCCGTATAATTCAATTTGACAATTGAAGGATCTTTGATTGGGGGAATTCAAAGGAAGAAGGACTACCTATCCTCTTTCTTGATTTTTTCCCTTATATCAAATCAAGAAATAACTCAATAAAAATGATATTATTCAAAGAACAAAATATTTGTTATGCCTAATATCTTTAGTTTAATCTGTATCTGTCTTAATTCTGCCCTTCAGCCGAGTGGTTTTTTCTTCGCAAAATTGCCCGAGGCTTATGCTTTTTTGAACCCAATCGTGGATGTTATGCCGGTCATACCTGTGCTCTTTTTTCTCTTAGCCTTTGTGTGGCAAGCTGCTGTAAGTTTTCGATGAGATCCTTGATACTGTTCTAGAAAGATTCACGATTTATTCAAAAAAATATTTTACCAAGAAAGATGAGATAAGTAGTGCTTTTACCAAGAAAGATGAGATAAGTAGTGCATTAAGACAAGAACCCTCGATTCAAACATTGAACATTCTTCGATAGACTCTGTGAATCCGGATCACCTCATTTCCTCATTCTGACCCTCCATCCATGGAGCGCATACGGTATTCTGATCCCCCGCAATGCAATATCAACAAATCGCATTGTAGGTATGACGAGATTATTTTGGTAACGAAGGAATCAGAACCTTATTTTATTACAATACAAATGAATTGAATTCCTGTTAATTCCTTTCTTTTCTAAAAACCACTTCGTTTCTTGGTGTCAAAAAATGAGATGGTACAAAGGTTGAGAATCTATTCCCTTTTTCTCCCCCAACAGGTCTTGGAGATTTGTAATGCTTACTCTCAAACTGTTCGTTTATACGGTGGTGATATTCTTTGTTTCGCTCTTCATCTTCGGATTCCTGTCTAATGACCCAGGACGTAATCCTGGACGCGAAGAATAAAGAATAATAGATTTTTTCTTTCCTTTTTTGGTTCGGTTTATAAATCCATCTTCTTAACTTCCAATTTTACCTATTCCATACATTTCATTTAGATAAATGAAATCATCAATCCAACCAAACCAAAGGGACTCGGGGTTTCTAGAATTAGAAAGATAAATATCAAGTGAGCGTAGGAAACGGAGAGAGAGGGATTCGAACCCTCGGTACGAATAGCTCGTACAACAGATTAGCAATCTGCCGCTTTAGTCCACTCAGCCATCTCTCCAAATTGCAAAAAATGAATAATTCATATGTGACACGACGTGTGAAGTAAAGATTGATATTTCTTTTTCTTTATTCTAGAGATATATATGAATTGTATAAGAAATCCTATTTATACAACCATTCAAAACAGGTATCTCTAAAGGAAAAAAA